AGCTGTAGCATTATAGACTGTATTATTACTCTTGCTCCCATCGGGATAAATCTGACCCCTCCCCCTGTTCCCACCTACATATATGGGATATTTTAAGAAGTGAACGTCTTTCTTAGTAGTGGGGTCCGGGGAAAGAATGGGAAACACAATTTCACTATATTTCTGACCAGGAACAGGGCCTATCACAAGAATATTTCTTTTATTGGGGCGGTAGTTCTGAAAAGATAGATTACCCATCTTTTCTTTCATCTCGGGAGAAATACGATCCGGGGGGGCCAATTCAAATCCCTCCGGTAAAATAAGAACAGCCCCTACATTAAAAGCCCCCCTTTTACCATTAGCAAGAACTTGTTTCAGTTGCATATCATAAGGGATTCGAACAACTGCTTCAAATACAGTATCAGGAAGCACAGCTTGTGGAACCTCAATATCTACGGGCTTATTAGCTAAATGGCAATTGGCACATACAATACGCCCGGTTGCTTCTCTTGGGTTTTCATAGCCCTGCTGTGCAAAAATAGGGTATGCATTTGCAATAGATGTCTGAGTGATTACATATATGATGATCAATACAGAAATAGATCGAGTTATCTGTTCCTTTAACCAAGAAAAGGTATTTCTATTTTGCATGGTCCAATCATTAATCCCAGAAATTTCTACAATAAATTAGGTAGGTAGCTAGTACAGTTCCCTATCCGCGATTCTGCCATTGTACTGGAATAGACGGGGCGTTGAATCCCCTCTACTGCTGGGGGTATAAGTATAAAAATGACTCAGATTTCAAATGGCTTGTTTATATTACGAAGTAACATTATGATTTGATTGATATCAGTGGATCAAATGAATTCTTCATTCATTCATTGAATGATAAATCACTACAAGTGAAGGAGATACACGATTTAAATAATGGAAGATCCAATATTTCAAAACGGTATCTAGAATAACTGGAAAAGTGGAAACGAGACCAGATATAATTTGTTCGTTATGAGCAAATCCAAAATCTTGGTAGACTAAATCGATCATGAGTTCCCAACCGTGGGGCGAGTGAAATCCGATACATAAATCAGTTAATAAAAGAATAGAAAAAGCTTTTATTGTGTCGCTTAAGTTATATAGGAATTCCTGAAACCAAGAATTAAGATTGACGAGTTCTTCATTACCCCAAATAGAATAACCACTTAGAATAGCGAAATAAAGGATATTTGCCGAGAAACACGAAATAATATGGATATGATCTTCATTGTGTATTTTTACTAATTGTATCGTTTCTTTGTGGATTCCTATACGAAGCTTTTCTATCTGTGTCTCCGGGTACTCCTTTATCATTTCATCTAACAAAAAGAATTCTTCTAATTCTATGAATCTTTTTAGAACGTCCCTCTCTTGAATATGATTCAAAAAAGTTTCGGATTGCCTGGTATTCCACCAATTAGTAACCCAGGGTTCCATACTTTTATTAAATGAGAGAGAGATCCACCATGGCAAAAATACTATAGACGCAAGATATGGGAAAGGGGTCAATGCTTTTTTTTTTTGCACTTAATCTGTTCTGTGAATTGTTTATGAACCTACTTCATTAGTCGACTCCGTCGGCTATTTCTATGAAGCATGAGTTTTATAACAAGGTATGGGACCATGGATCCCTCTTTTTTTTATTCTTTAGTCCTTGGATCTAGTATAGTATAGAAATAGAAGTTAGAATTAAAGGGTCCATTTCAAATTTTAAATGAAGAACTGGTTAAATCCTGTTCCCAGATATCTCAGATATTCCAATTGGTCGAATTGAACCAATTGAATTGCATCTTCATTTGTTTATTTCGATGAGTGCCCAAAAGACCCACTTCAAGTAATGAATATGAGTCGAGTTTCGAGACGAAAGAACTCCCCTTAGAATAATCAATTATTCCTAAATGTTTCACTAGCTACCTGCAGCCCATGAATCGTTGAGGGGGTATTTCTGAACAATATTGCTGCTGAAATCCGAAATGGTAGGAAAATAAGAGATAAATTTGATGCTTACGAGATTTGATTATCAGGGATCAAAAGAAGGATAAAAAGAAAGAGAAGGATCAATTGAAAAAAGAGAGATAATTTACAAGAGATGATACGTCTGTATCTAACGTATCAATTCAAAAAAAATTGTGCCTACAAAGATGGATTCTGTAACCGTATTATTACGAAATGTTCTGTTCTAATATGTATATGAATACATACTTATTCGACTTGTTACTAGTATAATAGAATTGAGTTCTATATGCATAAAAAAAGTTTCTTATTATGGTTGTTCCATATACGCACGCCCGCTTTATTTTATGGGCTGCAGCCGTATTAGCAACGGAATGGGGAAATGGAATCTAGCATGTTTTCCTCGAATGGACGTTCCTAAGAAACTTCACTTTTATTTATATAAATAATTTTATTAATTAAATTATATAAAAAAGGGATTACTGAATTCCTTACGCCATTCTGAAAAAGTTCTTCAGTTCATTTCAAAATACTTCAATTGGTACGCGCAAGAAATAGGCCAATTCCGCAGCTTTTTGTTCAATTTCTCGTGGAGTCAAATTATCATCAGTACGAGTCAAGGGAATGGCCCCCTGGCCCCTAATTTTCATATAAAGGACACGACGGGGCGAAATACCCCCTTTACCTTCCATTCTGATGGACTGTATATCCCTCACAAGGAATCGGAGAAAGATGCGACGATTTTTTCCGGGAAATCCCCAACGAAAAATACATACTATTCCTTCTTTTCTATCGAATCGATCATAGCCACTCCCCACATTCCACAAAATTGTGGACCACAAATAAGAACTAATGAACAGACCGGCAATCCCATAGAAAGACATCACAATTCCTTGGGGGAAAAAATTTATTTCCTGAGACGGGAATAGGGAAATTAGATTTCTACCAAGATAGCTGGTAGTTCCAACCAATAAAAATCCTAGTGAGCCTAAAAAAAGGATAGAGGCCCAGCAGAAATTACTTGTTTTTCGAGATCCCGTTATAAGTTCTACCCATATACGTTCTGATCGCCAGTTCATACTAGATCCAGTTACATTCTATATGGAATTAATTGAGAGAATAGGCCAAATGAATTTGACTTTACTATTTTTTTTTGCTCCTGAAGTAACTCTCATCAACTAACCCTATTACGTCAATGGACTAATCCATTGAATTGCTTAGATGTAAAACACCCCCTTCCGATCCCACTATGTATATCTCACATGGATAGATTGACTTTCTATTTCCGATCCACTGATTCATTTTTTTTTCAAGCAGCTATACCCGCATATACATGCATTTATTCATATATCATGTATCCACACGCTTTTATTTGCGTTCGGAGGGAGCCACATGTCATAGTCGTCATACCCTATTCCACTAAATGGATATCCGTATTCATTATGGCCCAAGTTCAAGTGTTGAAAAAAATTCATGAGATTTTGTCCCATCGGGCCTAAACAATCTTGTTTTTTTGAACGTGAAGAGATAAAGATGCCATTGCAATTGCCGGAAATACTAGGCCTACTAAAGGAACAAAAATAGAGGGTAGGTTGAGATCTATCATAGAATGGGTGCCTCGATTTAATATTTGTACCTGCTATAAAGATATCTTATGCTAAGTATATTATAATAAGTAATATAATATAAGTATATAACTAAATAGAACTAAATAAGTGTGCATATTCTCGTTCCAACACGAAATATATGTATGATAATCCGTCTTTTCTTCTTCTCTCATCCTTACCTTAATCTTCTAATAAAGAGAGTTTTATTATGAATTTCCGAGGGATTCGTTAAGATCCGATATATAGTATAAAATATAGGTTCATTCTCGGTAGATATAGGAAATATGCAACACCTCGAGATTAAAATGATTCTATATATTAAATTATTATGACAATACGTAAGAACAGAACATAGAGTTTTTTTTCTAATTCTATAGGATAGGGGGAGTTCGTTCCCTCCTGTTGATGTCGGGTTCCTGATTAGTAATCGGGAATAGAAGTAGGAGAAAAAATGGATTAGATCAATAAAAAAGAAAAAAGAAAAGTCATTATTTGAAACTTCCTATTGTTACTATATAAACAAAACTTTTGTCACCAAAGAAAACTCCATTCTTGTTATTGTATTGTAACTTTGATTCTAATGAACTAAAGTTCGTTACAAATAATTGAGATTAGTGCTTTGAATTTTGATTCAAGGGAAAGAAACCATGTAGCTGAAATAACTCACTCAGAGTGGCCTTTAAAGTATTACGCGGTACGATTAGATCAAATAAGCCCTTATGGAATAAATACTCAGCCTCTTGTGAACCGTCGGGTACTGTCTTATTCAACGTTTGTTCAATTACTCTTTTACCCGCAAATGCAATGTAGGCATTTGGTTCGGCAATAATGATATCTCCCAACATACCAAAACTGGCTGTCACTCCACCCGTTGTAGGAGATGTAAGAATTGATACATAGAATAACTTTTTCGTTGATTGATAATCATATGAAGCAGAAGATATTTTAGCCATTTGCATCAAGCTCAAACTTCCTTCTTGCATGCGTGCTCCTCCAGAAGCACACACCATAATAAGGGGTAAAGATCCATTAGTAGCATACTCGATCAAACGGGTTATTTTCTCACCTACTACGGATCCCATACTGCCGCCCATGAACTGAAAATCCATAACCCCAATTGCTATAGGAATCCCATTTAGTTGACCTATGCCTGTTTGAACAGCGTCAGTTAAACCAGTATCTCTTTGATAAGAATCAATACGATCTTTATAAGGTTCCTCTTCCGATTGGAATTCAATAGGGTCGATAGAGACCATGTCCTCGTCCATGGGGTCCCAAGTGCACGGATCAATCGAAAGTTCAATTCTATCTGAACTACTCATTTTCAAATGATATCCACATTGTTCACAAATATTCATTTTTGACCGAAAAAATTTCTTATAATTTAATCCATAACAATTTTCACATTGAACCCATAAATGTTTGTAT